AGTGAATCTATATAGAATAACTTCGAGTCCTTGTTTCTTACTTGGTATTAGAGTTCGAATGAAAACCGCCCAATTGCAGGAATTTGCTATTTTGTGAGGATAAATCAAATAAGGTTTTCCTTAGAAAATGATTATTATCAATTATCAATGATATGATAAATAGATACGAATAGAGCAAGAAAAGAAGGAAATAAAAAAACAAAGTATAGAAAAGATATCCAAAATGATATAGAAATCACTATCCTACCCTTAGTTTTTATTTCCGTAATTTAATTGAATTTGTTTTGATTAGAGCCAAGTTCCTTAAAAACCTCTGCCTTTTTTAAAATATCCTGAACAGTTTCTGTAGGCTGAGCACCTTTTTCAAGGAAATAGAGAATTGCGGGAACGTTTAAATAAGTTTGATTCTTGATCGGATCATAAAAACCCACTTTCCGAAGATCTCTTCCTTCTCTTCGGGATCGAACATCAATTGCAACGATTCGATAGACGGCTCATCGGGATAGATGTAGATGAAAAAGAACCCCCCCTAGAACCGTATAGGAAGTTTTATCCTCGTACGGCTCGAGAAAAAATGATTCGAAGTTTTGTCTATGGATAAAATTATAATAAATAGGAAAGGAATCCATATAAAATAAATTATTCTATAATTAAACTCATAGTCATAGTATAGTCTTTTTTATTTCGCTTCCTTCCTGAAAAAAAATCATTTGTACTCATAACTCAAGTTCAATAATTCAAAAATTTGAAAGATTTTTCTTTAATTTTGAATCTATTTTTTTTATTGAGTGGTCTTTAACCCACCCTTTTTGTCTCGTTTAAAATATATTTGGATTCTTTATTCGGATCCGTGAGACAATTAAAGTGGTGTTTCCTTGTTCTGGGATCCTTTATCTTTGTTTTAAATCATTGGGTTTAGACATTACTTCGGTGCTTCTTAATCCTTTCAAAATGGTAGCAACATACCCCTTTTGTGATTTCTTTCTATCAAAGAATCATACCAACGGTTGATTCGTGCGTGATACACTGTGGATTGAAAAAGGTTTAGCCGTTCCAACAATTTTTTTTTTTTCAAATTTGCTCGAATCGGATCCTTTTGATTTCTATTATCTATATTAATTATAGAAGATATACTTACGAAGTTGTTCCAATTTATTAATTGGCATTAACCCTAGATCGTTGCCCCTGAGAAATTAATCAATACTTTCTACTCGAGCTCCATCATGAACTATTTACATTATAACCCAATAAAAAAAAGAAGAGTTATAGTAGAATAGAACAAATGACGTCGAGCCAAGAGCACCTTCATTCCTAATATAAAATGGTGGATAAGAATCCACACGGGATCGTGTCCTTCAAGTCGCACGTTGCTTTCTACCACATCGTTTTAAACGAAGTTTTACCATAACATTCCTCGAATTTGGAATCAGTATGGAATTGATTCAATTATGGAATCATGAATAGTCATTGGTTCAATCAGTACAGAGACAAAGTCATTTATATTTCTTATTTTCTACATAGATAATAATTTATTTTTATAGATAATATAATAAAATAAGAAATATTTTTCTTCAGAAAAATTAGCAAGACCTCGGCTTTTTTTGTATGAATGGAACATTTTTATTTTTATGAACATTTTTCTAATTTTCTATAAATATATCTCGCAAAAAAATATCTAATATCTATCTAAGAGAAATAGACAGAAATCAAATCAAAATAAAATATAGAAATAACATAACTAGCATCACACGAATAAGGAAATTCTATTTGACTCTGCTTCTTGAAGTGACTCAATAAGATAGACTGACCCATTTTCAACTTCCCAAAGATGGAACCTATAAGGAATGATTCCAAATTAGAAATCTTGATACTTGATATTTGAAAAAGTTTCCTACTTTCTATCTACATCATTATTTGAGTAAAGTTTTATAGTAAAGACTCCCTTTTTTTATTTTCTTATCATCATCATAAGAATAAGAAAGAGAAATCTTTGCTTTTTTTTCGAATAGAATTGTCAATGAAATGATGTAAAGTAAATAAACTAAATAAGCTAAATACATTGAACAAAAAAAAGAAATCTCATTGTTAAATATTTCAATTTTACTATTTTAGGGATGCAATTTCTTTTTCACAAAAATAAAAAGACTATTGTCACTGAAATAGGATAACAATACATACCTATAGGCTAAGCACTTCCTCGTTTTATATGTATTTTCTTTTCATATTTTGTTTAACCTGAGGTTAAGTAATCTTTCTGCAACTATGCTCTATGCCCCATCTTATCTTTATCTGGGTCACAAAAGGATTTTGAACTCGATTTAGTTCAGTTTGTGTTGTGAAAAAATATAAAATAAAAGAGAAATAATATTCTATTCCAATATTAGACCTTGAAACAGAACCTTGTTGAACAAAAAAGAAGTATTAGGATACAATGGATGGATATGCTCTGGGACGGAAGGATTCGAACCTCCGAATAGCGGGACCAAAACCCGTTGCCTTACCGCTTGGCTACGCCCCATTTCCTTTTTTTATTGCACACTATAATAATAATAAAGAATAATATTGGTATTAAGTGTTCGTCAATTCCAGTCCAAATATCTAGAGAAAATCTTTATTCTTTATAGAATCTATTATAGATTCGTGTTAGGATTTTGGAATGTGTATATCTATAATAATTCAACTGGATTTATTGATCATTACATATAATTCAATTAAGATATTGTATGAAAGTATGATTTCTTCTATTCTCCTTTGAGAATTGGAGGATTTTTGATTGAGCGGAAAAAGAAGGATTTTTTTGTCTACCCTACTTTCTTCATTTTTCCTTATATCAATAACTCAATCAAAATGCAATTATCTCGACGAAAAAAATGTCTGTTATGCTTAATATCTTTAGTTTGATCTGTCTTAATTCTGCCCTTTATCCGAGTAGTCTTTTCTTCGCCAAATTGCCCGAAGCCTATGCTTTTTTGAATCCAATCGTAGATGTTATGCCAGTCATACCTCTGTTCTTTTTTCTTTTAGCCTTTGTTTGGCAAGCTGCTGTAAGTTTTCGATAAGATTTTAACACTATCCTAGAAAATTCATTATCATTATTTATTCGAGAAAAATTATAACAATTTATGATGATAAGATCAAATAAGTCTGACAGTATGAACCTTCAATTCAAACATTGAAATTTCGAATAGCCGCGAGAAATCAGGCTCGTCCTATTTCCCAATTTTAATCCTTTTTCCGGCGAAATACCCTATTAGATTAGGGTCCCTTACAATATCTAATTGTGGGTATGAAAGTGATTTGTGGTAATCAAAGACTCTTATTACAAATTTCAACTTCATTTGAATTTCTGAACATTTTTTTTTCTATTTTTAGAATTCATTTCTTGGTGTCAAAATAGGATATGTGATATAAAAATGGAGGATCTATTATCTTTTCTCGTTTTTCTTTTTCAAAAAATGATCTTGGAGGTTGTGTAATGCTTACTCTCAAACTTTTCGTTTACACAGTAGTAATATTCTTTGTTTCTCTCTTCATCTTTGGATTCCTATCCAATGATCCAGGACGTAATCCTGGACGTGAAGAATAAAATAAAAATTTTGTTTTTCTTGCTTGATTTTACAATTTTCTTAAGATTTTATTTTAGCTATTCCACACATTTAACTAGTAAAAAAATAAATAAGGGGTTTGCAAAATTTTAAAGAAAAAAATAAAAAGTCATCAACGGAAACGGAAAGAGAGGGATTCGAACCCTCGGTACGAATAACTCGTACAACGGATTAGCAATCCGCCGCTTTCGTCCACTCAGCCATCTCTCCCAATCGAAAAAGATAATTACTATGTTACAGTACACATCAAGTAAGGATTAAAGAAAGTATTTCTTTCACATTCTTTATCGTTATTATATAATTAGCAATTCCATTTAGATGCTCGAAAGATCCAAATAGAAAGATAAATAAAGAAGACCTTATTGCTTTTATTTTGTTCGAAGTGCCTTTTGGGCCTGGCCCGGTCAATACCCAGCCGGGCCTTTTTTTCTTCCAACGAATTCACTTTATTTATAGGCAACAGACTCTAAATAGCAAATTTTGTATCTGTGTAACAATTTCCGTTCTGGGGTTTACATATACTTATAATTTTTGTTATAATGGAAATTGAGAAGGATTTTTGATTCAAAAGAATCAATCAATTAAGTATGTATAAATTTGTATTTTCTTATGTCATCAGGCAAACCAAATTTTAGATTCAAATCCCAGAATCATTCACGAATTGTTAGTCAAGGAATAGTTAATGGTTCCCCTTTGTCATAAATTTTGACTTTTTTGAGTAAAAATCCACATTTTATTTTTCAAAAGTCCGTGGAAGTTTTTCGGCATTGTGTGTTTTGAGATACTATACAATCAATCGAAGGCGTAGATCAAATACAATCAAAAGGGCAATAAAAGGTTTCTTTTCTAATTTTTCTAAATTTAGAAAAAGGATTAAAAAATGGATGCAATATGCAAGTACAATAAACTAAAGTCTAGTAAAAAAAGGGGGGGGAATTTTTTCTCCTATTGTGTATCGTTTTGGCGGCATGGCCGAGTGGTAAGGCGGGGGACTGCAAATCCTTTTTCCCCAGTTCAAATCCGGGTGCCGCCTCATCAACAAACGAATTGAAATTTCTTATTCTGTTGTGCTGTTTTATTCTGTTCTGGGAATTTTGTAAAAAAAAAAGATTGGAAATCTTTGAATCTAAAATTCAAATCAAAGAAAGATTCTAATGGAAAAATTAGAAATAATGGTCGAAGCAAGACTTCCCGATTCTCTTCTACTGCTAATGTAATGTCTACTGATTGGGTCTTGAATTACATTGTATAGCCGGGATAATTCAACTACTAGTTGGGGAAAGTGCTTTCTATACTGTAATCTACATATATATAGACGAATAGCAAAGCAATTGATCTATGATCTAGCAATTGATCTATGATCTATTTTGACTTTCAAGGGCACGAAAAAAAAAAAGAAGGGGCCCTCGTATTTGATTAATGGATTCCATTACTAACATTCCTTTGTAATGTCATTGTGTATTTTACTTGTGTTTATTCTTTCCCGATTAGAAATCATTAGAAATCATATAGGAATTTTTGAAATGGATTTTTTTTCGTTCATCAATAGTGTTCTGCCAGAATCCTTTTTTGACTCTGGACCATTCATTCTACTATTATTAGTGAGCAATAATGGAATAATTCTATCATAGAGATAAGGGACATAATTCACATGGATATAGTAAGTCTCGCTTGGGCTGCTTTAATGGTAGTCTTTACATTTTCCCTTTCACTCGTAGTATGGGGAAGAAGTGGACTTTAGAAGCACTCCTACTTTAGTTGAGGAATGAAACTGTTTTATAGATCGTTCTGCAACGCATTTTTTATTTAAATTGAAAAATTTTCAAATAAAAATATCTTCATTTCTAAATTCCATTGGATTGGATTCTAGTGGAGAAATGTAGTCTATAAAGACTAATTATTTGAGATTCATCGGAATCGGAATAAATAGATAGATCAAAGAAATAGAATTGGGTCCTACGTCAATTCTATATATGGATAATAATAATAATAACTACATATATTGAAGATAGAAGCTAATATAGTATACCAAGTTTATTAGAAAGTCAAGTATAACTTTATATACTACTATAACACTAATAGAGAGTATGGTAAGTAAGAAATAAATTTCTTACTTACCATACTCTCGGATCTCATAGAATACCGCCGACTATAGCCCGTGGATTTCATCTAAGACGCAAAAATAGAATACTTTTCTTTTGATTTCTTCAACTATTGAGAATAATTCAGAAGTCAAGTTTCATTTAAAGTAATTAATTATTTTGACTTTCTGTTTTTACGTAAATTATAAGTAGAAAAGCAGTAGGAACTAAAATGAACAGTGCAGTAGCAATAAATGCAAGAATATTTACTTCCATAATCTCATCGTTTTTTTATTTCACAATAACTCGGGATTTAATCCCATAGAGATGATAAAATTTTCGCCTGTCAATTCAATGAATACATTAACTATTAACTATCGATGATTTTGAATCGGATCAATATCATGAATAAAAATATCTGAGCTATTAAATTAATTCGTCGTCGAGAATTGAATAGTATAACATACGAAGATCCTTTATCCATATCGAATCCAAGATTGGATTCCCGGACCAATCAAAAATTCATTTATTTATCCTTTTTTTTTATGTTCTTTGTTTTCTATAACCTACCTTAGGTCTTCCTTGTAGAACCATCAACTGAAGTATCATCTAACCACCCGTCCGTTTCCATTAACTACAAAACCCCAACAAACAATACAAGCGAAGTGGAACAAGAGAGGAATTAGGTTCTAAATTTTAATGATCCAATTTTCTTTGGAAGAAAAAGAAGTATGAGAAATATTAGTCGCGGGAGAAAAGATGGAATATTTTATCAACTTCACTATTTTAGTTCTTTTCATTTTAGTTTAGGGTTTGTTCTTTCTTCGATAGAATCCTGAAAAAAAGAGGGGAAACCCCTTCGGAATTCAATTGCTCTCTGTCCCTTCTTTGACAGAAAATGGAGAGGCGAATTAATGTACTTATTGGATTAGATACGTCGGGACTGACGGGGCTCGAACCCGCAACGTCCGCCTTGACAGGGCGGTGCTCTAGCCTATTGAACTACAATCCCAGGGAAATAAGAAGAGATCTTGCAGAAAATTTGGATTCTTTTTTATTCTCTTGTATCAGGTCAGGTATTTCTTAAGGGTTCTATCAAGTAGATTGGCGAATTGTTGGGCCGAGCTGGATTTGAACCAGCGTAGACATCTTGTCAACGAATTTACAGTCCGTCCCCTTTAACCACTCGGGCATCGACCCAGCGTCTAATTTATTTTAGACGTTCCATAAGCCACTTCCTTTCGTTTCCCAGGCAGACTTTACAAATATATATCACTTGATATAAAATAGAAAGTCCCACTAAGTAGACTAATAGAAGGACTTGACAAATATAGATCACTTGATAGGAAATCCCGCTCCTATAGTCTTGTATACCCCCAGAGGGACTTGAACCCTCGTTTTCTCCGTGAAAGAGAGATGTCTTAACCACTGGACCATAGGGGCGGCCCTGTGGCCATCATAATATAATATAACTTAATATAACTCAGGCTGAGAGCCACCAAAAGGAGACACATAAAATATTCGGGGGTTTAATGGGAATCAAACTTTACCATTAAATACAACCTTGAAACTTGATTTCATTGGTCTTTTTCGTCTTTATATCTCTCAGTCACAAAGGGTTATACCTTGGATCCAAGATCTACCACTCTGCAGTAGATTCAAGGTGGTTTACCTAAATATGATTTTTTTTTGTCGCTCAAATTATATTGAGCCCTAAGTCATACTGTCAATTGACGACACGACAGCACAAGAGGGCAATAAACGAGGCGAGAACGCGCCGATATAGATTACCGCGTTCATTAATACAACATTCA